ATTCCACCCAGCGTAAGCATCCGGATAATCTGGAATGCGACGTGGCATACCCGAAAGGCCTAAGAAATGCATTGGAAAGAAGGTCAGATTAACCCCGAAAAAAGTGATCCAAAAATGTATTTGCCCTAAAGTTTCAGGGTATGTCCGACCAAAGATTTTACCCACCCAATAGTGAAATCCTGCAAATAAAGCAAAAACGGCTCCCATAGAAAGTACATAATGGAAATGTGCAACCACATAATAAGTATCATGTAGAGCAATGTCTAGCCCAGAATTTGCCAGGACTATTCCAGTGAGTCCTCCTATGGTGAACAAAAAGATGAACCCTACAGCAAATAACATGGGTGTTTTGTATTGTATCGAGCCCCCCCACATGGTAGCGATCCAACTAAAGATTTTTATTCCAGTGGGGACGGCTATGATCATGGTAGCTGCGGTAAAGTAGGCACGGGTATCAACGTCTAAGCCCACAGTAAACATATGATGAGCCCAAACAAGAAATCCAAGAACACCTGTACTGATCATGGCATAAACCATGCCTAGATACCCGAAGACCGGTTTTCCCGAAAAAGTCGAAACGATATGACTTATGATACCGGATCCAGGCAGAATGGGAATATACACTTCTGGATGACCAAAGAACCGAAAGAGATGCTGGTATAATATGGGGTCTCCCCCTCCAGCGGGATCAGAAAAGGTTGTATTAAAGTTTCGATCGGTTAATAACATGGTAATTGCCCCCGCCAGTACCGGAAGTGATAATAAAAGTAGAAATGCTGTCACTAGAACGGACCACACAAATAGGGGTGATCTATGCATAGTCATTCCAGGTCCACGCATGTTGGAGATAGTTGTTATAAAATTGATAGAACCTAAAATGGATGAAACACCAGATAGATGAAGACTAGAAATTGCTAAATCAACAGCTCCTCCAGAATGGCTGGTAATACCACTTAAGGGCGGATAGACCGTCCACCCAGTGCCGCTACCCACTTCTACTAAGGCTGAGCTTAATAGGAGCAAGAGACTAGGTGGCAACAACCAGAATGAAATATTATTTAATCGTGGAAATGCCATGTCAGGTGCACCTATCAGAATCGGAACAGACCAATTACCAGATCCGCCTATCATCGCCGGCATAACCATAAAAAAGATCATTAAAAAAGCGTGAGCCGTTATTAAAACATTATAAAGTTGATGATTACCACCAAGAATTTGATCGCCGGGTCGTGCTAATTCCATACGAATCAGTACTGAGAAGCATGTGCCCATCACTCCAGCAATAGCACCGAAGATGAAATATAGAGTCCCTATATCCTTGTGGTTAGTGGAGAACAGCCATCGTGTCGTAAAATTGAGATTATTTCTTTCTTTCCTTGTCAGAGAGGGGCCGGAGCGGGGCTTTTTTATTGAAATGGGAAGTCTGGTTGGTTTAGTTTCCAAGGAAATACCGGAGGAATTCTCTATACACGGCGGAGAGATTCCCGTTTTGCTGGGCATCTTGGATCCAGTACCGCAGCATAGCTTCCACCAATCCTTTATCAAAAGGGGACTGGGGGTCAGTCAGATTTAAACGACTCATAAAGTCGTTGATAAATGAAAGACCCTCAGTCCTTATGGCACCCTCGCGAAAGGGCGAGTCTGCCAATATTTGAGTGAGCCGCTCAGTTGTTTCCCCCATTAACAAATTAACGAGTTGCTCTAAGAGATTCGCCTTAAACTCTAACAGGCGAAGATCGAAGAGCTCATTGCTCAGGACATTACGGTAGTGTGCAATGGTCAGGGTGTCATCGAGAAACCCTCTGACTAAGGCTTCGTACTCGCCAAAGTTCATTTGGGGTGGCAAGCCGTCAATCAAACGGTTCTCTAGAAGTCGTATCCGAGCAAAGAGTTCTAATTCCGTCTCTTGGTTCAGTATACGAAATTGATCGACAACGTCGAGAGGTATTGGATTATTGATAGGTATATTTTCATTTGGGTTGAAAGGGGGATTATTGATAGGTATATTTTCATTTGGGTTGAAAGGGGGATTATTGATAGGTATATTATCAACTGAATTGGAATCTGCGATTGAGCCAGAGTTCACGGCCAAAGAGCCCGAAAATAAATGCATAAGATCGATGTCAGCAAAAGTGGCCTTTACCAAAAACCAATTCCACAAAATCAAATAAAAGTAAGCGAACCCAAGCCTAACGAGTGGTCTATCTAAGAAGAAGATGATTATATAAAACATGAAATATTTGATAGTATCCATTTCGGATAAGATTCACTTGTAGTTCCGCTTCTTGCTATAACAGAAAGACTTGTAGGAAATCTGGTTGTTCCAGAAAGGCATGGGAGTTTTGGGCGTATTTCATACGCTATTTTGATTTCATTATTTTTTTCATCCACCTATACCTACAGCATTCTATTTGACTGTGGCAACCTTTCTATTATGAGGCATAAAACTACTTACTTAAGATATGGGGTTCTTACCAATTCTTTATTAAATAAAGCTGTCTATGTAAATCTAAATCTTTCCGCTTGCGTCTCCTTCTCCGTCTTGATATACATCACATTTCGCACCTTATGATTAGTACTTGCTTAACGGGACTTTCTTCCTTATCGCACGAAAGGCCTATTTAACTGCAGAAGCTGGAAAAAACATGGATCGAGTCGGGTAAGCTATTGAATTGGATTGGAGTTTTCGAGTTAAAGCTATGACGAATCCCATGTGTTAAGCATAAGCATCCCGCGGTGCTTGCAATGCAAGAGAAAACCAAGGGCAGCGTGCGCAGCTTATTCCATTCAAAGGTGTGCAAATGCAGGATTTTATAGATATCCGCATAGTGATAGGACTTATTTTCGCATTTTTCGGTACCCTCTGCCGCCTATGCATACAAGAACCCCCGGATGGCGTGCCGATAATCCATTATGGTTGAGAGTTCAAAGCGAACCTTGGGCCATTACCGATCCCTATCACATTCGAATCAAAAACAATGCGGGAGAAACCAAGGGCTTGCTGTATACTTTTGCGCCTTGGATTCCCCATTCTACTAGTAGGGAGCAATTGCCATTCCAAGTTCCTGTCGTAGGAGCCAAGTTGTTACGCTCGCCTGATCGAAAGCCGGAGTTGGCCGATGTAACTAGAAAGACCTCTAGAATAAAGTCTTTTAATCTTTCAGATGCGTTAATTTATTCGTACAGGATGGATTTGCGCTTTCCTTTTTGGATTAGATAGAGGAATTTAGATTCTTATCTTGTCTATGATATTTTCTTATCTGATTAGAAGCTAATCATAAATTGTATGGGACCAAAAGTAAAGATATGAAAGTAGATATCGTCGTTTTTCCCTTTAACACTATCTTCATATCTAATCAAAATAGGAATATAAATTGTACGAAATCATAAGAACGGGGATCCCTATCCGAAGAGAAGGGCATGGATTGATCGATTTGGAAACGAAAAGAAATTGGCTCTTCGGCCGGCCTTATTTCTCTTTCCTTTCTCCGCGTAGACAAGGGGATTCTCTTTTTCTGCCTTCGCCATCTATATAGACAACTAGACAACCGAGGCTACGTCTTTTTCGATCCGGGGAGCTTTCTTCGCCCTTAGTCGCAGGGGATTCTCTGCTTTTTAGGAAGTTCTGCCGTTGACCTTATCTTGTTGCAGATACATATAAAAAGACCCAAAAGGCTTTTTCGCCAGAAGAACACTTACTTATCGGATTGAGATCAGTCTTAAAGTAATAAATGAATATCTAGCCGCGAATCCAAACAGCTAAGGGAAATTCTATACTCAGAAGGCTTGAAATCGGGTCTCCATTTATGCATCATGGCCAGCAATGAACCAGGGTTACTTATTGGATTGCCCCATTAACTTCGGTATAACCGAAGTTGCATCAACTCGGCTCAACAAGAAGCTCGGAACAGCACAAAGGGAAGTAAACCTCACAGCACTTTCAGATAGGCACGGCAGCCGTCCTTCTCTATCTTTCCATGCAACTCAAGTCACAAGACATAGCACCTTCCGTTCACGGCCATCGGATACTACTTACTCAACGGGGGGCGTCTTGGATAAGCCTTTGAAGTCTAGTTTGAAGATCCGTGGTAAATGGATTCGTTTGGAGTATGAGAGCCTACCCCAGGTTTGTTTTCGTTGTGGGATAATTGGTCATGATCAAATTCAATGTGTGGCTGGTCTGGGTTCGGTTGTTTCTAAGGTTGTGGAAGAGGGCAATGGTAACGTGAGAGTTAATTGCACGACAATGGGTTCTGATACCACTGGGAGCTTAGATGTTGGAATGAATCAGAGTGTAAACTCTGCTTCTGAATCTGTCAGGTTGAATGATTCCATTAGGACAAATAAAGATAAAGCAGTTGAGTCTTCTGATGATGGGAACTCTTCCCTGGGACCTTGGAATTTGGTTACTACTAGAAGGGCTCGTAAAAACACTTAAATTCCTGGAAGTAATGATGCTGGAATGCGCACAAGTGGATCACGTTTTGGCCTTCTTGCGAATGAGAATGTGGATGATGTAGAAGAGTAATTTTCTGAGTTGCATAAAAGACCAATCTTTGGAGATATCCCAGGAGTGACTCGTCCGATGCCTACCAAGGCTAGTGAAGCTACCAAGGGCGAGGCTAAGGTGATGAAAAACGCGAGTCTAAAGAAACCTGTTGCTAAACCTCCTCGTATTCATCCCAAGGACATCTCTAACAACAATTCAGGACAGGGTCGCAAGGTTGCTAACCTGGGGACTGATTCGGGTCGGCTTTTGAATGTGGTAGTTTTATTAAGATTAACGGATCTGTTATTTTTAACATTATAATAACTCGACCCGCTCGAAGAGGATCAAAACAATCTTAATGAAAAACCAGTAACAGACCTCAAATAAGTTTAAGAACCCAATGGATCAGGAGGTAGAGGTATTCCCATGTCTGATTTTAGCCGATTTGGTGCATCAAGTCGACCTTACTATTTTCCCTTTTTTACTAAGATCGGAGGTGGAAGCGAAGCTGCTCGGATTCGATAGACAATGCCTTTTGACGATGGGATTTGTCTACTTTGTTTTTTCCCTTGCATCTTTGTTACTCTTACTTTTTTGCTACTCCGAGGGACTTGCTGTTGAATTTTTTAATAGCCGCCAGGGCAGAACGAAGTGACGAGAAGTTTGGGATATGTTTGGCCTGTCTTTCATCCACGATACAGTACATTTTCTTTGGCCGCTCTTCTAACAGCCAGCTATCACAAGGCAGCCATTCATTCAAACAAGAACCAACTACCTTGTTGCAGCATACATGCCAGTGGTGTATTACGATCCGCGGTTTTTCCTCTTTCTCTACCTACATTTATATATGAAAATATCACCCGAACAAAAAGATGCCACACTAAGAAAGCAATCCAATCAGGAACAAGGTAGTTAGGGGCATGCGGACTAACTGCTCTGACATTCCTGTTTTTTTGAAATGAATCTTCGGACCCTCTGAAACAGATGGGCCCCCTTCTCCCAGACTGGGACTCCTCTTTACCGCATTTCTTCCTTCTGCAAGAGCTACTGCAAGAGTAATGTTCACTGCTCCTGCACCTCCAACTCCAACAGGAACTTCCGCATCTCTATTCGCATTTTCCTCATATGTAGTCTCTACGCGCTTTTTGACCGCATCTGAAACGACAACAAGTGTGTGCATTTCCCTATCAAAGCCCTTGAATTTTAGGCACGAAGGGCGTTCTGAGGCTGAATCATGTGGATTCACCAGGCACCCATATATTAATTTGTTGAAAACAGCTCCTTCGCCTATTTGTATTTCTACAATCATGCTTACCAATATGCAACTGACTGAACAGTACAGGCAGGACGGCTTTGCTTAAGACCGGAATGTTACCCCCGCTCGAACTCAAGAACTAAACTCAAGTCATTGATCATTTCCGCTCATGCTTGCTTCCGTTGCCTATCTAAAAGAAGAAAAGATGCACGAGCCACTCTTTCTCTTATATACGCTACGCTATTTGAAGATAGTGATTTGAATGCCTATCCCCTGCCTATGCGCTTGCCTTTACTACCTTGAAGTGGATCTCCTATCTATATTCGACAGCTTGAAGAGGGAAGAAGAAGTAGAGCGAATGCTCGTTCTGTTGGAACTCTCGATCTGATCTTGAAAGAGGGGAAGGGAGATCGATCTCAATCTCTCGAATCCTTCTCTCCTTCCCAACGCTATCTGTCCAAGGGGAAAAGGCTTGCAAACAGTGCAAAGGGTACCAAGCAATCTCGCAAGCTTCAGTTTTCCAGTTCAGAATCCGATGTGAGGAAAAGAATCCTAGGTCAAGGCAGTAGCACGGTACGGGCCCATGTTCTCAGTGCTTAGTGTGAAATGACTTAGTCAAGAGATCGTAGGATACCGGCAAAGGAAGAAGGTGGATACTAGTTTTATTTCGATTCGGAAAAGAAGATGGATAATCTCAATAGTCAAGGTTGGTTTGAAAGAAAAAAATCAAGGTGCGAAGCGAAAGCGCTTGCTAACATGGTTGTTAGTTCAAGAATCCGCTGTGAATGCTACCGATACCGATACCGGAGCTGCTAAACTAAAGGAAGTGAGATGACATAGTTAATGAGGAAGGGGTATGCATCGTTCAAATTCAACTGACTTCCTTTTCCATCTGAGATCGAATGAGGGTCATTCTTTATAGATCAGATCTGCAGCGCTTACTGATTCAATCACAGCCGATACGCATTCAATTGCAAACAGAACACTGGTTAATTGAACAGTTAGCAAATCTGTACCCCTAGCGGCCTATTCTCTAGCAGCTGATTCTAGACCAGCCGATTCAATTGCAGCTACTTCGAAAAAACTGCCTATTATGGCTATGTAAAGGGACCGGCTTCCCAGAAAGGTTAATGCCCTAGGATTGGATTCATCCCCATATGGAACTGGGTGAGGGATTCCCTGAAACCAGAGCAAGAACCTAAAAAGCGATAACAAGCTAAAAGGCGCATCTCTCTAAGCCAAGATCGTCCGCTCCTCAGCAATTGATCCAAAAAGTCCCACAGCTCCTTCTTAGGCGAGCGAAGTGACCTCCGTTGGACGTTGGAAGAAAGAAGCTAATAGAGTCATAGAAGATCCCGAAAGAGGCGAATTGCCAGAAAGTTTATCAAATCCGATCCTTGCATCATCTGATCTCGATCGGGTTAACTCCTAAATTCAGGCAGTGAGCATCGAATAAGCCAATTGACACTCTCGTCCTTACCACAGATTTTTTCTCATTGTTGGCCACCGCAGCAACATCAAAAGCCGGAAATGCTATATCCCTTTGATCATGGTACTATTACAAAGGTGCAACCTCCGCGCCCATTCCTTCTTTCAGGGCTTTCCCCCCATATGTATACTCCTCTCCTTTTCGTCGAGTAAGCAAGTAAACTACCTTCACCCCAGAACTAATAATGGAGAATGGTAATCCAACTGATTTACGACTATACCAGGAATAATTGGCTGCTTAAGACCGGAATTTATCTAACGCTTAACA